CATTTCTTTATTTAGTTAATAATTCTGGTGATTGTGTCTATATGCTTATTAGTAAATCAAATATTCAATTAATTTTCTTTTTTATTGAATGACTATTCATCTATTGTACTTTCATGTAAATAGAGGCAAGCTCTATGGAAAAATTTTGGTTCAATTCAATATTGGCTAAGGGGCAATTAGAATACAGATGCGGACTAAGTAGATCAATGGATAGCCTTGGTCCTATAGAAAATCCTAGTATAAGCAAAGACCCGGTTATAAACGATACAGAAGAAGATAAAAACGTTCAGGGTAAGAATTCTAGTTATTCTAGTTATTACAGTACTCTTGATCATTTAATCGCCGGCAAAGATATAGACATTCGGAATTTCATTTCTGATGAAACTTTTTTCATTAGGGATAGTCATCGGAATACTTATTCCATATATTTTGATATTGAAAATCAAATTTTTGAGATTGACAATGATCATTCTTTTTTGAGTGAATTAGAAAGTTTGTTTTCTAGTCATAGTAATTCTAGTAGTAACTCTAGTTGGATTAATTACATTAATAATTGCATTGACTCTTATCTTCGTTCTCAAATATGTATTGATAGTTTCATTAGCGGTCAGAGTTACAATTCCAATGAGAGTTGCATTACGAATGACAATTCCAATGACAATCAGAGTTCCATTTCAAATTCCGTTTGTGATGAAAGGGAAAGTCATAGTCAAGATGAGAATTTCAATACAAAAACAAATGCGAGTGATAATGATTTAACTATCGAAGAAGAATCTAATGATTTAAATGGAACTCAAAAATACAAGCATTTATGGGTTCAATGCGAAGATTGCTATGGATTAAATTATAAGAAATTTTTGAAGTCAAAAATGAATATTTGTGAATACTGTGGCTATCATTTGAAAATGAACAGTTTAGACAGAATCGAACTTTCGATTGATCCGGGCACTTGGAATCCTATGGATGAAGACATGATCTCTCTGGATCCCATTGAATTTGATTCTGAAGAGGGCGAATTTGATTCTGAAGAGGTTGAATTTGATTCTGAAGAGGAATCTGATCAAGATCAAGAGGAATCTTCTAAAGATCCTGAGGAATCTTCTAAAGATCCTGAGGAATCTGATCAAGATCAAGAGGAATCTTATAAAGATCGTATTGATTCTTATCAAAGAAAGACAGGATTAACTGAGGCTGTTCAAACAGGTACAGGTCAACTAAATGGTATTCCTATAGCAATCGGCGTTATGGATTTTCAGTTTATGGGAGGTAGTATGGGATCCGTAGTAGGTGAGAAAATCACACGTTTGATCGAGTATGCTACAAATCAATCTTTACCTCTTATTCTAGTGTGTGCTTCCGGAGGAGCACGCATGCAAGAAGGAAGTTTAAGCTTGATGCAAATGGCTAAAATATCTTCCGCTTTATATGATTATCAATCAAATAAAAAGTTATTCTATGTATCCATTCTTACATCTCCTACTACTGGTGGAGTAACCGCTAGTTTTGGTATGTTAGGGGATATAATTATTGCCGAACCCGATGCCTATATTGCATTTGCGGGTAAAAGAGTAATTGAACAAACGTTGAATACAACAGTACCCGAGGGTTCACAGGAGGCTGAATATTTATTTGATAAGGGCTTATTCGATCTAATTGTACCACGCAAACTTTTAAAAGGTGTTCTGAGTGAGTTATTTCAGCTCCACGATTTTTTTCTTTTGACTCCAACTCCAAATCAGGTAGAGCCTTAAGTTATAAGTTCTATTTTTGATTTGTATGGAAAAACTAGTTGTAGTTAGTTTATCAGAATCAAAGTCGGACTAATGGGGTTTTCTTTCCTTTGTAGCATCAAATTGAATTGTAGAAAGAATTATGGGAATTCTTATTCTTAGCGATATTACTGATTACTAACGAGCAATCTTTTAGTTTAGTAAGAAGATAAAAAGGGAATTCTCCCCTCTGTAAAATGAAATTAGAATTAGGCGAGACAAATAAAAGGAATTCAATCTTCCTCTCTTGCGGATCTATATAGAATTCAAATATAGAAAAAAATAGATATAGAGTTTTTGATCTTTCGATATCTCGCGAGAATTCTATTTTTACTAAAAAAAAATCCTCCTTCCCTTCTTGGATCGGGGTCGAATTCTAACGAATCGAATTTTTCAAAAATTTTGACTAACACTTTTTTTTTATTTATTATTCGTAGATTTGAATAATAAATAAAAAAAATTCAGAATAATAAATCAAGTGGATTATTATACAAATATATTTCGATCGTCAAGTTCATTTATTTAGTTCTACAGTCCTTGTACTTATTTTATTAGATATATATCTACTCGCTAATTACATATTAATTAATTAGTTTATTACTTAGTAATTAGTTTTATAGTAGTATAATATACGAATTTTAATATAATTGTTAATTATTATTGAGATATCCTTATAAGTAACAATAACAGGTACAAATATTAAATTGAGGTACCAATTCTATGACAACTCTCAACAGCTTACCCTCTTTTTTTGTGCCTTTAGTGAGCCTGGTATTTCCGGCAATTGCAATGGCTTCTTTATCTTTATATGTTCAAAAAACTAAGATTTTTTAGATGCGATGGGACCAAGACAAAATCTGATCTATTTTTTCAAGACTTAGATATCATGGATATCTATTTAGTAGAATATTGTATAACAAGTAGTTTTTCCGAATAGAAATCAAAAAGCTATTTCTTATGCATGCGTATTCGTAAACACGATGTATGAGTAAATGAATTGTAGCTGTGGGCTGGGATCGCAGCAGATGGATGATGTAAAGTCCATATATCATAGGTATTTAGATCTTTATGGGGGATCCTGTAAAGTAAGGGGGATGCTTTTAGATCTAAGCAATTCGATGGATTATTCCTAAAGGTTCACAAATAGTGCTAGCTGATTAGAGTTACTTCGAAAACAAAATAAAAAAGAAAAATGAAGTATATGCTTATTCTCTCAATTCTAATAAAATGCAACTGGATCTGGTATGTATGAGTTGGCCATCAGAATCTATATGGATAGAATTTATAGCGGGGTCTAGAAAAACAAGCAATTTCTGCTGGGCTTTTATCCTTTTTTTTGGTTCATTAGGATTTTTATTAGTTGGAACTTCTAGTTATCTTGGTAGAAATTTGATATCTTTATTTCCGTCTCAGCAAATAGTTTTTTTTCCGCAAGGAATCGTGATGTCTTTCTATGGGATTGCGGGTCTCTTTATTAGTTCCTATTTATGGTGCACAATTGTGTGGAATGTAGGTAGTGGTTATGATCGATTCGATAAAAAAGAAGGAATAGTGTGTATTTTTCGTTGGGGATTTCCTGGGAAAAACCGTCGCATCTTTCTACGATTCCTTATCAAGGATATTCAATCTATCAGAATAGAAGTTAAAGAAGGTATTTCTGTTCGTCGTGTCCTTTATATGGAAATCAGAGGTCAGGGTGCCGTTCCTTTGACTCGTACTGATGAAAATTTGACTCCACGAGAAATTGAGCAAAAAGCTGCGGAATTGGCCTATTTCTTGCGCGTACCGATTCAATTGAGAAATGAAGAATAAATTCAATCAAATGTGGCAAGAGGAAAAAACTCAAGTCAAGAACCCTATTTTCTTTTTTATAGAGCATAACCTAACTGAACTTTTTTCAGAATCCCCATTCATTCTTCGAGCTAAAGCAGGCGTATACGTAAGAGGCATAACCTAAAACAAAACAGTTTTTTTTTTACTTGCTATTTTTATCAGGATTCTTTCATCTCGAAATCCGCATAGAATAATATTTATTACTTGAACTTGAAGCGGTTCTTTTGAGCATTGATCAAAAGAGAGGACAATTGCTTCGAATCGGATCAATTTTAATCTCTGGAAATAATATTCTATATATTTTCACTCGAATTTGAAGTGGATTCTTATCATATTTTTGACTTCTGTATTTTAGATTCAAGGTCTAAGCACTTAATAAAAAAGCAGAGAATCAATTTCTGGGATTACTATATATCTTATAATGGGACTCCTGCTTGATAAAAAGATTAGATTGCCTAGAGTCAATGAAAGAGGTGGTTCATTAATAATTCACAGATGAAAAAATGTTCAAAAAAAAAAAGAAAGCATTCATTCCCCTTCTATATCTTTCATCTATAATATTTTTGCCCTGGTGGATTTCGCTCTCATTCAATAAAAGTATTAAATCCTGGGTTACAAATTGGTGGAATACTGGGCAATGCGAAACTTTCTTGAATGATATTCAAGAAAAGAGTATTCTAGTACAATTCATAGAATTAGAGGAACTCTTCCTCTTGGACGAAATGATAAAAGAATACCCGGAAACACATCTACCTAAACTTCATTTAGGAATACACAAAGAAACGATCCAATTGATCACGATGCACAATGAAGATTGTATCCATATGATTTTGCACTTCTCGACAAATATAATATATTTCTTTATTCTAAGTAGTTATTCCATTTTAGGTAATGAGGAACTTGTTATTATTAACTCTTGGGTTCAAGAATTCCTATCTAATTTAAGTGACACAATAAAAGCTTTTTCTATTCTTTTAGTAACTGATTTCTGTATTGGATTCCATTCAACCTACGGTTGGGAACTAATGATTGGTTATATCTACAAGGATTTTGGGTTTGCTTATAACGATCAAATTGTATCTGGTCTTGTTTCCACCTTTCCCGTCATTCTAGATACAATTTTAAAATATTGGATCTTTCGTTATTTAAATCGCGTATCTCCGTCACTTGTAGTTATTTATCATTCAATAAATGATTGAGAAATGATTCACTGATCCAAATCCAATTCAAAAATCAAGTTTGTTTGTTACTTTGTTTTGTATACAAGCATGCAAAGTCGAACTTACATTATTTTTTCTACCCGTCGAGGGGGGAATTGCTGCTATCTTTCGGTAAAATTTTTTGAGTATTTTTAGTATACAGTAAATAACAAAATGGTGGATAGGGGACTAGACTAGC